TTATTCTTATTAATTTTTGAAAAAAAGAAATTCTTATTGACTTTCTTCAGTGTCTCTTTTCCCCATAGAGATATTGAATAAAACGAGCTATTTTTTGTACTACTAAGACTACTATAATATTGAAAATGAATGCGCAAATACCCATCAAAGGTAAGTAAGTACATCCGAAACATATAAAATGCGGTTAATCCTGTTGTGAACCAAGCTATTAGTGCGAAAATTGGTGAGTACAACCAACTATCGTGAAGAATTTCATCTTTGGACCAAAAACAAGCAAGAGGGGGAATACCACAAAGAGAAAGTGTACCTAAAAAAAAAGTAGTTTTTGTAATTGGAACATATTTTGTTAAACCTCCCATAAGAACCATATTCTGACTTTTCTCTGGTGAATATCCAACAATAGGTTCCATTGAATGAATAATGGAACCGGATCCCAAAAACAATAAAGCTTTAGAATAGGCATGGGTGATCAAATGGAATAAAGCAGCTCGATAAGAACCTATACCTAAAGCTAACATAATATAACCCAATTGAGACATTGTAGAATAAGCTAAACTTCTTTTAATGTCTCTTTGGGCAAGAGCCAAAGTAGCTCCTAAAAGTACTGTTATTATACCTACTAAACAAATGAGATTCATTATGTAAGGTATAACTATGAAAAGAGGAAGAAGTCGAGCTACAAGAAAAATTCCTGCTGCCACCATAGTAGCAGCGTGTATAAGAGCCGAAATAGGAGTGGGACCTTCCATGGCATAAGGTAACCATATGTGAAGGGGGAATTGTGCGGATTTAGCAACTGCACCAACAAATAAGAAAAAGGCACATAAAGTAGCAAATAAATAATTGACCCCATTATTATGGATCAAGGTATTCACTATATGGAACAAATCCCGAAATTCGAAACTACCAGTTATCCAATAAAATCCTAAGGTTCCTAATAATAAACCAAAATCTCCTATACGATTAGTTACAAAAGCTTTTTGACAAGCACTTGCTGCAACGGGTCGTGTGAACCAAAAACCTATCAATAAATACGAACACATTCCTACTAGTTCCCAAAAAATATAAATTTGTATCAAATTGGAACTAGTAACTAATCCCAACATTGAAGCATTGGAAAAACTCATATAAGCAAAAAATCTCAAATATCCTTGGTCATGAGACATATAATTGTCACTATAAATAAAAACCATGATTCCAACAGTAGTAATTAGTATTGACATAATAGAAGTAAGTGGATCGATCAAGTGTCCGAACTCTAATAAAAAATCATTATTGATGGTCCAAGACCATAGATATTGATAGGTCAAACTTCCATTTATTTGCTGAATAGACAGATTGGCCGAAAACCACATAGCTAGACTTAGTAGTAAAACACTAGGGAAAGCCCACATACGACGAAGATCTTTTGTTGCTGTCGGAATAAGTAGAAGTCCAAATCCTATTGACATAGTAACTGGGAGCGGAAAAAGGGGTATTATCCATGCATATTTATATGTATATTCCATAAGAAAACCAATTGTTCTTTTTTTTTTTTCGTAAAATTGTTTCCGATTCACCAATTCTGATCTCTTTCGAAAAGAACAAAACAATAAGAAAAAAAAGATATGAAAAAGATCAAATATTTGAAATAAAAGTTGCAAATGGTTAGTCAAATAATTATTTATCTCTTTCAATTTTTATATTTTTTCTTTCTTTTTTTTTTTAGTTTCTTTTCATTTATTGATATTCTAACTTAGAATTAGAACCCTCCATTCACTTTATATTTTTTTTATACTTATTTTGAAACTTCTATCTTATATAGATATATAAGATAGATAGATAATTCTAATACTAAATTTTAAGACTACTACGTTCTTAGAATTACTTTTTTATTTCGTATAATCTTTAGAATCTTTATCTTTATATATTATCTATTTTTATACTCTATTATCCTTTAATATATGAAATATGAAAAAAAAAAAGATATGAATATATGAATATATATATATATATATTATATATATATATATATATATATATATATATATATCTATACTATATTAAAAAGATTTATCAAAAACACTATTCAATGAATAGTGCTTCATGTCTACAAAAATCTGTCCTCAAAAATGTGTCTACGAAATTTTTTTTTTTTTTTTTTTATTCAGTGAAATTCTATATTCTATATCTATAAAAATCTATTAAATATTAAATAAATATTAAATAAAAAATAGGAAATTATTCATATTGAAAAATTACATTCCTTTTTTTATATTCTTTTTGTATATATTACTTTTAAAAAAAATAGAGCATCTAATACGTATGTAATTATTACATTATGTAAATATCAGAATGAAGTGAAGATAGAAAATTGAAATCTATTTGTCTTTTCTTTTACTCTTTTTTTCTATTTGTATGTTCTTATATTATTGAGGGAAATTTATGGAATAAGTATAGATAATTACTAATAAAGAGTAATTGATTTTGAACAATATATGTCTTTCACATACAACGATAAAAATGAGTCACCTACCTTTTGAATGGCAGTTCCAAAAAAGCGTACTTCTATGTCAAAAAAGCATATTCGTAGGAATCTTTGGAGAAAAAAAGGCTCTTTAGCGGCAGTAAAAGCTTTTTCTTTAGCTAAATCTGTTTCCACCGGACAGTCAAAAAGTTTTTTTGTACGACAAAAAAAAGTATTGGAAAAATCTTAATTGGCATGTCTCAAAGAACTTCCAATTTTTCATTTTTGATTTGGAAGGCAAATGATTCAAATTTACTAATGTATTGTGTATATTGTGTATTGTATTTGTATTTCACTTCTCCAGATTAGTTAGAACTAGGTAATTTGAAAAAGAAAAATCTTTTTGTCTACTGGATTCAAAGTACTCATTATTGTGTATTGTATTTTTTTTTTATTATCATTTTTTTTTATTTTGTATAGTATTTCTATTATGTTCTATTTTAGAATTCTATTTATTGAAATTTCTATTGGTTGATATTGAATTCGTGAGATGGTTTTTTCTTTTCTATGAATTTTTTTCTTTTTCAAACACGATTACGATAGACAACGAAGAATCTGAATATTTCATTATACTTTATGCTAAGGTGTTGGGTCTCAAAATCGTAGGTTTCTAGTACGGAAAAGTTGATTATGAAAACTGAACTTACGAAGTTACTAATTCAGTATTATTGATATTGAACATTTCCATATGAATTTTCATTCATATGGAAATGAATCTTTCTTCATTGTTTACTAAATTCATGTTGAATATCGACAATTCAACATGAATTTACTAGGATTCTTTAAGGCAAGCCGCCATGGTGAAATTGGTAGACACGCTGCTCTTAGGAAGCAGTGCTAGAGCATCTCGGTTCGAGTCCGAGTGGCGGCATAAATAATAGAATAATTCATATTATAGACACAATAGATCTAATAGAATATTAGAATCTAATTCTATTAGATTTAATCCCCAATTTCAATTATTTTATAGGGACCCTTTTTTATGATATTTGCGACCTTAGAACATATATTAACTCATATTTCCTTTTCGATCATATCAATTGTGATTATGATTCATTTGATGAATTTATTAGTCTACGAAATCGAAGGATTACGTAATTCGTCAGAAAAAGGGATGATAGCTACTTTTTTCTCTATAACAGGGTTTTTAGTTATTCGTTGGATTTCTTCGGGACATTTTCCCTTAAGTAATTTATACGAATCATTAATCTTCCTTTCATGGAGTTTCTCCATTATTCATATGATTCCGTATCTTGGGAATCCTAAAAATGATTTAAGCGCAATAACTGCACCAAGTGCCATTTTTACCCAAGGTTTCGCCACGTCAGGTCTTTCAACTGAAATGCAACAATCCGCAATCTTAGTACCTGCTCTGCAATCTCAGTGGTTAATGATGCATGTCAGTATGATGCTATTGAGCTATGCAGCTCTTTTATGCGGATCGTTATTATCAGTTGCTCTTATAGTGATTACATTTCGAAAAAACAAAAGCTTTTTAAGTTTTAGAAAGTCTTTTTTCTTTGGTGAGATAGAATATTTGAACGAAAAGGGAAGTGTATTAAAAAAGACTTCCTTTCTCTCATTTCAAAATTTTTACAAATATCAATTAATTAAGCGTTTGGATTATTGGAGTTATCGTGTCATTAGTTTAGGGTTTACCTTTTTAACCATAGGCATTCTTTCTGGAGCAGTATGGGCTAATGAAGCATGGGGTTCTTATTGGAATTGGGACCCTAAGGAAACTTGGGCTTTTATTACTTGGACCATATTTGCAATTTATTTACATACTAGAACAAATCCAAAATTGCAAGACCAAGGCACAAATTCGGCATTTGTGGCTTCTATAGGATTTCTCCTAATTTGGATATGCTATTTTGGGGTCAATCTATTAGGAATCGGGTTCCATAGTTATGGTTCATTTCAATTAATATCTAATTAAATAAACTACATGAAGAATACATAAAAACATCGTCTGATACACAATGAAAATTTGTGCGAGTTTTTGAAAACCGTTTGAATGGAGGAATTATTCAAATGGTTCTCAAAAACTCTAGATGTATCTCATTACAATTCTAATTCACTCTTCTTTTTTTTCATTGTACAACGAAGAATCGTGAAAATATGAAATTCAAAGAATTCTAAGACTTTCTTTCTAATTAATGAAAATTTTTTCTTATTGAATCTCTAAAAAGAATTTAGAGAGTAGAACTTGTATCTTGTCAACCGATAACGGGAGAACGAAATCAGGATAAATACCAATTCCTATTACAGGTAGAAAGATACAGATCGAAACAAATAGTTCTCGTGGTCCAGAATCAAAAAAATTTGAGTTTTGAATATTGAATAGCTTGTATCCATAGAAAATCTGACGTAACATAGATAATAGAAAAATAGGAGTTAATATCATTCCAATTGCCATTACAAAAGTAATTAACATTTTTGGCATGAAAAGATACTTTTGGCTGGTAATTATTCCAAAAAAGACTAAGAATTCCGCAACAAAACCACTCATTCCTGGCAATGCAAGAGAAGCCATCGAGAAACTACTAAACATGGTAAATATTTTTGGCATTGGGATAGATATCCCCCCCATCTCTTCGAGATAAACAAAACGTATTCTATCACAACTCGTTCCCGCTAAGAAAAAAAGTGCAGCACCAATCAATCCATGAGAGAGTATTTGTAAAATGGCTCCATTGAGTCCCATGCCGGTTAGAGAACCAATTCCTAGAATTATGAAACCCATGTGAGATACAGAAGAATAGGCAATACGTTTTTTTAAATTGCGCTGACCAAGAGAGGTTGAAGCTGCATAAATGATTTGTATTATTCCTACTATCACCAACCAGGGAGAAAATCTAGAATGAGCGTTAGCTAATAATTCCATATTGATCCGAATCAATCCATATGCTCCCATCTTTAATAAGATTCCAGCTAAAAGCATACATGTACTGTAATGTGCTTCCCCGTGGGTATCAGGTAACCATGTATGTAGGGGTATCATCGGCGATTTGACAGCATAAGCAATAAGAAAACAAAAATAGAGTATTATTTCCAATGCTGCAGGATACGATTGATTCGCTAATTTTTCTAAATCTAATGTCGGTTCATTGGAACCATATAAACCCATACCTAAAACTCCTATTAAGAGAAAAATAGAACCTCCTGCAGTGCACAAAATAAACTTTGTAGCCGAGTACAGGCGTTTTTTTCCTCCCCACATGGATAAAAGTAAGTAAACAGGAATCAATTCTAATTCCCACATGATGAAAAAAAGTAAAAGGTCTCTAGAAGAAAATGATCCTATTTGGCCACTATACATTGCTAACATCAAGAAATAAAAAAATCGCGGATTTCGAGTAACTGGCCAAGCTGCTAAAGTAGCTAAAGTAGTGATAAATCCTGTCAGTAAAATGGGTCCTATGGAAAGTCCATCGGTTCCCAATCTCCAGTGAAAATCAAAAAGATTGATCCATTTTGAATCCTCCTTCAATTGGGTTAAGGGATCGTCCAATTGGAAATGATAACAAAATACATAGGTCATTAGAAGGAGCTCTAGGATACATATACATAGAGTATACCACCTATAAACCTTATTTCCCCTATGAGGGAAAAAGAAAATTGAAGAACCCGCGAATATGGGCAAAACAAGAAGTATTGTTAACCAAGGAAAATAACTCGTGATAAAGACAAGATAAATTTTGACGAGAAACCCCGTGCTCGAGAGAAGAATAATAGATTTTCTTTTCTCGAGTACGGACTTTGGTCGGTAAAGAGGAATCAAATGATTCAAGTGGAGTTTTTTGTCACATATCAATAAGAAAGACCCATGCTGCGAGTTGTTTCATGCCATAAATAAACACGGACACTCAAAAAATCCGTTGGACAAGCGGATTCACATCTCTTACAACCTACACAATCCTCGGTTCTTGGCGCAGAAGCAATTTGCTTAGCCTTACATCCGTCCCAAGGTATCATTTCCAATACATCCGTGGGGCAAGCTCGAACACATTGGGTACACCCTATACATGTATCATAAATTTTTACTGAATGTGACATTGGGTCTAGAAATTCCAGTTTTGAACACAAAAGATTTTCGATCTGGTAAAATAGAAAATGAAAGAAATCCTATATTTTTTCTATTGTAGACACCAGACGAATCAATGAATTATCAAAATTTGAAGAATCAATAGATTTGAAAATTTGTTTATGAGAAAGGGCCAAGATACTTTGATTTCCGTTTCAATAACCATGAAATATGAGTTGTACATACGAATTCAATTCATGTTAATTTTATCTATTAATAAGAAGATCTTAATTCTTATTGAATTGATTCTTATTGAATTGAGAGAATTTCTATATTTTTGTCTTAATTCAATTTAATTTACTAGGATGGAAAATTTCAATTGAGAATTTAGTAGAATTCTAGGAATCCTAAGTAATCCTATTCATATAGAAAATCTGAATTCTATCAAATCAAATAGAAAGAATCTAAAAGAATCTAGTTCTAACTAATTCTAATTTAGATAGAGAATATTAAGTTCTAATATTCTTAATATTATATAATGCACTAATATATATATATGAAATATTCATATTCGTATAAATAGATTAATCTAAATATAGAATAGTCATATTCGTATAAATAGATTAATCTAAATATAGAATAGGAATATTCTAGTATATAGAATTGAAGATATGATGATATATTATATATCAGATTCATACTAGATAAAATAGGTTAGTAGCTCTAGATCATAAAAAAAGAGAAAAAATAAAATAAAAAGGAATAATAGAATAGAATATTCTATTGAATTCTTATTGCATTCTAATTCTAGTAGAATCTATTTCTACTGAATTTATTGGATTCTATTTTTATTTTAGATTCTATTTAGAATATTATGAAAGTCTTATGTTTTGATTTTTATGTGAAAATAGAAGAATTCTAATTAATTATTCAACAAATTCGATTGATTTATACGAGTTGATTTTCTGTTACGATGTATAGACGAAACAATAGCTAGCCCAATAGCTGCTTCAGCAGCCGCAATGGCTATAACAAAGATTGAAAAAATTTCTCCTTTTAATTGCCGACTATCAAATATATCGGAAAATGTGACGAGATTTATATTCACCGAATTCAGTATAAGCTCAAGACACATAAGTGCTCTAACCATGCTTCGGCTTGTGATCAGTCCATAGATACCAATAGAAAATAAATAAACACTTAGAAAAAGTACATGCTCTAACATCATTGATAAATTCCTCATCAATCTCGATTCATTTCAATATGAACAAAAATTCAAATTTAACTGATTCAGCTGACTAGAATAGAAGAATTACAGAACAAAAGAAGATATTCACAGTAGATTGAAAGAAAATCGATTAAATCCATTTTCTTTCTTTAATTCTCAAAATAGAAGTTCTTCTTTCTTATTAGATTATTGACGAGCCGTAGTAATTGCACCTATCAAGGAAACTAAAAGAATTATAGAAATTAGTTCAAAAGGGAGATAAAAATCTGTAGATAAATGAATTCCAATTTGTTGAACGTTACTTATTAAGTCCTGTTCTAGAATCTGATTTGATCTTGTAGTCCGAAAAATTCCGTACCATGACGTATCTGGGATAGTAGTCATTAATGAAAAAAAAATACTTGTACAAACCAGTGAGGTGATCCTATCTCCAATGGTCCACAAATAGGAATCATTGGAATATTCTGAACTGTTCATGAACATCACAGCAAATATGATTAATACATTTATGGCTCCCACATAAATAAGGAACTGTGCGGCAGCTACAAACGAGGAATTCAATGAAATATAGAATAAGGATATACAAATAAGAACCAATCCCAATGAAAAGGCAGAATCGATGGGATTTGTAAGTAATACTACTCCCAGACCTCCTAATATAAGAACTAATCCCAGAAATACTACAAGAATATCATGTATTGGTCCAGGTCGAAATATTTCATGACCTTACTAAGGGGCCAGGAAAGGAACTATTTTTTTATATGATACCTTTCTAATTGAATGAAAAAAAAAAGATGAATATCATTAGATAGATAAAAGAAAGTTTTTTAGGCTAAGCCTACTTTATTCCAAACTAAATCTTAGTAATTGGTAATCGTTCTTGAACAAAGGGCTTTTTCATTTTTCATTTGAGTTGTTGAATCCATAACTATAACTTTTTTAATTGTGTAATCTTCAATTATTGACATTGGTAACCGACCCAAAGAAATTTGATTATAATTCAATTCGTGACGATCATAAGTGGAAAGTTCATATTCTTCAGTCATCGATAAACAGTTTGTTGGACAATACTCGACACAGTTACCGCAAAATATACAGACCCCAAAATCAATACTATAATGAAGCAATTGTTTTTTCTTAATATCTTTTTCAAATTTCCAATCAACAATGGGAAGGTTTATGGGACATACGCGAACACATACTTCGCAAGCAATACATTTATCAAATTCAAAGTGAATTCGACCACGAAAACGCTCTGATGTGATTGATTTTTCATAAGGATATTGAATAGTTACAGGTAAACGATTTGTATGGGATAAGGTAATTATGAAACTTTGTCCAATGTACCTTGCAGCTCGTATTGTTTGTTTGCCATAATTCATGAACCCAGTAACCATAGGGAACATATTCTAGATATCCATGAATAAAATTTATGTTTCTTTCTCTTGGTTGAGAGAAGTTCTGAATCTAGAATCTCATTATTGTTTTCTCTGAATCTATTCTTTTTTTTCTAGTTTATAGTGAAACAAGTTGAGAAGAAGTTGTCAATAATAGATTACCTAGAGAAATAGGTAAAAGAAATTTCCATCCAAGATTTAATAACTGATCCATTCTCATCCTAGGTAAAGTCCATCTTGTTGTGATAGGAATAAACAGAAACAAAAAAGCTTTAGCTAAAGTAATAAAGATACCAATTGCTATTACAAAGATTCTAAACATTTTATTTATTCCAAAAAGTTCAGTAAGAGATATGTACGGAAAATAAAAATTCCACCCACCTAAGTAAAGAACTGTTGCAAATAATGAAGAAACTAATAGATTTAGGTAAGAAGCAAGATAAAATAACCCGTATTTTATACCTGAATATTCGGTTTGATAACCTGCTACTAATTCCTCCTCTGCTTCCGGTAAATCAAAAGGTAATCTTTCACATTCTGCTAGAGAAGACATTAGAAAAACTAGAAACCCTATGGGCTGACGCCACAGATTCCATCCCCCAAAACCATATTTGGACTGTGCCTCAATTATATCAACTGTACTTGAACTGTTAGATAATTCTAGTCGATGATAACATTACTGCTCCCATCGCTATTCCAAAACCGTACATGAAACCTAAGCTTCATACGGCTCCTCTATGGCCACAAATAAATGTAAGGTAAGGACTGGTTCAGTGTTATTGCTCTCCTTGGACCCTAGGTAAATAGAATGGAGAGATACATTGGAGGTTGGAGAGGCCTCAATTCGACCAATAAAATTCTGTCTGCTAGAATAAGAAAAAGCACTTCCGAATTGATCTCATCCCTTATAATTCTAATATAATGAAAATAATCAAAATTTCTCTTTGTTCAGCAATAACTTAATACTTCAATCAAATACTCGTTCTATTCAGAAATAGAAAGAATTGGGCATTAGTTAATGAATCATGATAGGAATTTCCATATGCATATGTATGAAGAAACGAAGAACTCAATATTTTCTTATTATTCCCTTTTTCTTCTTTTTTATTCTATTCTTGTATTGTTCCTGTTCTTGTATTGTTCCTGTTCTTCTTTCTGAAAACTAAAAAAAAGAAAATAAAGGATTAATTCGTTCTTGATAGTCATTTCTTTAATCAGCGAATAGTAGCATACTCTAGATTGGAATCGTGGGGAAGTACTGCTTGATCATTTCTACCAACTTCAAGCCCTTATTATGATTCGTTTTATGCAAAAACCCCTTTTTTTGATACTTTACATTATTTCCATTACTCATCCTTTGCGTACTTTTGTGTTCCTAACTGCCCACTTCTTTTTGATTGATCCCCAGTATAATAAGAAATACAGTTGATCTTTTGCATCCGCTTCAAGATATGACGATTAATCAAATAATCTCAATCTTGGGGTAAACAACTTATGTTTACTTCAATTTCCTTCTTGTACCTAGGGGAATGAGATTTTTCTTGTTTTACTGCAAATTGAGGAGCAGTTTTGTTTCACTCATATAACTATCTGGTTTAACTCATCGAACTGAAATGTTGAATAAAACCAATCTTTTTTTTATTCTTTTATTTCATATTCATATTTACATTTCAATTCATTTCTTTTCTAGAAAATAGATAAAAAAAGTTCATGTTCAAACGAATCGCACGTAGAGATATTGCTAACACGCATAGAGTTAATGGTATTTCATAACTAATCGATTGAGCTGCAGCTCGTAGACCGCCTGAAAAGGAATACTTATTATTTGATCCATATCCTGACATAAGAAGACCAATGGGGACAATACTTGAAATAGCAATCCATAAAAAAACACCTATACTGAGATCAGCTAAAACAAGGTGATATCCAAAAGGAATTACTAAATAACTTAGTAGAATTGAGATAACCCCTATAGAAGGTCCGACCCTAAACAAACGAATATTCCCTCTAGATGGAAGAAGATCCTCCTTCAAAAAGAGTTTGGTCCCATCCGCTAAAGCTTGAAGAATTCCTAATGGGCCGGCATATTCAGGTCCAATACGTTGTTGTATTGCTGCGGATAGTTTTCTTTCTAACCACACGATTACTAATACCCCCATTGTGATTCCTAAGACAAGGGTGAAAGTGGGGACAAAAATCCATAGAAGTCCATAGACTTCTTTTAAGGATTCTAATATAGAAAAAGAATTGATAGTTTGTACTTCTGTCGTATCTATTATCATTTCAACGATCAACTTCTCCCATAATGATATCTATACTACCTAGTATCGTCATGATATCAGCCAATTTCATTCTTTTAACTAGCTGGGGAAGAATTTGCAAATTGATGAAGCCGGGTGGACGAATTTTCCATCTCCAGGGGAAAATGCTACTATCTCCTATTAAATAAATTCCTAATTCTCCTTTTGGGGCCTCTACCCTTACATAAAGTTCTTGTTTTAACAATTCAAAATTGGGTGAAAGTTTTTTAGTAATAAATCTATATTCAAAATTATTCCATTCGGAATTCTTTGTCCTATGAAAGCGGCGGTTTTCTAAATTCTCATAAGGTCCTCCAGGAATTCCTTCTAGAGCCTGTTGAATGATTTTTATTGATTCTTGCATTTCACCGATTCGTACTAAATAACGAGCTAATGTATCGCCTTCTTTTTGCCATTTTACTTCCCAATCAATTTTATTGTAACACTCATAACGATCAACTTTACGAAGATCCCATTGGATTCCAGAAGCTCGTAACATTGGTCCTGATAAACCCCAATTTATTGTCTCCTCCCCACTAATAATGCCCACTCCTTCAACTCGTTCCAAAAAAATGGGATTTCGCGTAATGAGTTTTTGATACTCAAAAACTTCTGTTAAAAAATAATCACAGAAATCAAAACATTTATCTATCCAGCCATAAGGTAAATCCGCAGCTACTCCTCCGATGCGGAAATAATTATGCATCATCCGCATACCTGTGGCGGCTTCGAATAGATCATATATCAATTCCCTCTCTCTGAAAATATAGAAAAAGGGAGTCTGTGCACCGATATCGGCCATAAAAGGGCCAAGCCATAACAAATGGGAGGCTATACGGCTCAGCTCCAACATAATCATTCTGATATAACTGGCCCTTTTAGGCACTTGAACACTTTCCAATCGTTCTGGTGCATTTACTGTTATTGCTTCTGTGAACATAGTAGCTAAATAATCCCAACGTGTTACATAAGGCAAATATTGTATAATTGTTCGGTTCTCCGCTATTTTTTCCATCCCTCTGTGTAAATAGCCCAATATGGGTTCACAGTCAATAACATCTTCACCATCCAGAGTAACGATCAGCCGAAGAACACCATGCATTGATGGGTGGTGAGGACCCATATTGACTATTATGAAATTTTTTCTTGTAGCCGGTACAGTCATATTTTTTTCCTTAATTCATTATTTCACGAATTTCTTAAAATAAAAAAATATAATACTAATTTAATAAAAAAAATAATAACTGAACTAATAAAAAAGAACAAGGATAAGAATAATAAAATAATAAGAAACTCAAATGAAATTAACGGGTTTTTGGTTCCCGAATATCTAACTTATCCATTAATTTCTTATAACGCACTTTGTTTTTCTTTGACAAATAAGTCAATAATCGTTGACGTTTTCCCAGAATTCTTCGTAGACCCCTTTGCGATAAAAAATCTCTTTTGTGCAATTCTAAATGTGAAGTAAGTCTCCGTATCTTACTGGTGAAATGGAATACTTGAAATTCAACAGACCCACTATTTTTTTCTTTTTCTTCTTGTGTAATAACCGAGATGAATGCACTTTGGAGCATAAATGAAAATTTATATCTTTATTTTCTGTGAATTTTACCGATCAGGAAAAAGAATAATATTTCTTATGCCAGTTATTTTCATCTAGTATACATCAAAATTGGATTTCATTCATATATTACTTTTTTTTGTTTATGTTTTGTATATTTGATCCAAATCAAATATACAAAACATATATGTATTCATGAAAGATAACAAATTAAAAGGATTCCGCTCCTCCTAGTGAAAATTAATGCACTATGAAATCCACTCTAAATTTTTGAATTTTTCATTGGAATTGAATTCATTTTGAATTGTGAATACATATGTATTCTTGACATACTGAAACGACTGCTGTTATTGGTATCAAACCAATAGCGATTCATACAAGCTACATCTTCTAATCTAGAATTGGGCCAAAGAAACAATTTGAATTTCATGAAATTTTTTCCACCTATATTAATATGTTTGTCCTCATTCAAAAATTGCCCACAGTTTCTTATTTTGTTTTCATTGCAAAATCTTGGATTTCTATCCACAACATTCCAATTCCGGAAATTGAAACAAATTCGAATTCTAAATTCTCTCCGACGTCTGGGAGATATAATATTTTCAGGAACAAGGAAATCATAATGATTTTTGTCTCCACTCCAAAATATGTTGCTGTGTTGTGCAATGGATTTTTCAAACCCCCCCTTCTCACTATATCTTTTTTTTTTGTATTTTTTATTCGTTTGGTGCTTCTTCTTATCGACCAATGAAATATCCATAGTTTGATATATAATAGATTTTCCGTCCTTTCTTATAGATAGACTTATTGGTTCAATAATAAATATTCCCTTTCTTATCACTTCTGCAAGAAGTGGGTCCTTTTGAATCAGCATTTCGTCTAGATTTATTTCACCTCTTTGAATAGAGGATATAGCAATTTCCTTTGCATTTATAAGTCTAAGTAGGATACAATATATCTTTAGATTTTTTATTCTTTTTTGATTAAAGAGATTAGCCCATCTTAATTGAAAAAGGGAATATTTTTTCAAAAAAGAATCTAGTTCCATTTCATTTTCGTTCTTATATTGTTTATTTTTCATTTCTAATCTTGCGTAATCTTCTTCAACAGCTTTTTTCTTTTTTTGTTTTAGTAGATTCGATACAAGATTTCCTTGGCCCTATGAATATTTTTCCTTTTTTCATTTCTATGAAAATGAAAAAAGAGTGATTTGATTGGGATGATCCAAGGTTGAATCTTATATATATCAAAAAGTAGCACAAATTCTGGGAAGAGCCAAGGTTCTAGATTGGATATAGTATCATGATTTGATGCGGTATCATAGAACCTTTCTTGATTCATTCCCATGCAATCAAAAAAGATACTTTTTTGATTGCGTAGTTTGATCTCTTGATCAATCGTAGGAGAAAAAATCTTTTTTTTTTTCATCTTTTGGAAATTCTGAATTTCAGTCTTAGTATTTTTCTGAATCTTTATGCCAATATGTGCATTGGTCCAGATCTCAATATTATTTATAAAACAAATATGAAGAATTTTACAATCAAAATATTTTCTATCCAAATTTGTATTCCTATCAATAAGATATCCTTTTTCTAGATAATCATTACTAGGTATACTTACCAATACATAAAATGATTCAGGTTTCGATGTATTTAAATGATATGGAATTTCTGGGTCCCCTTTTATTTCTAATGTTGATCCAGAAATGTATGAATTTGGGAGGCTTATGTATTTATATGATAAAAGATCATATCTGTAATGTTTTTTCCATTTGTATTTTTGATATAAATCAAATTTGATTGATTCCGTGTTTTGAATCATACGACGTTGATTGATTCTATTTCGCCATTCTTTAGGTACTAATCGAGACTTTTTTTTTTGAGATACATCGTATTGATAATGACCTTTTAACCAGTTTTTCCACTCGTTCATTACATACGTATGAATTTTATTATGTCTTGGTTTGGAATTAAATATTCCGTGTATCATACAAAAGTCTTTTAATTTATCCTTAAAAAAAGGATAGCTCCCTTGATATTGAAGTACAGGTCTCAAGTGATACTGATTCAGTAATTGGTTAAGTAATTGGGTTTGTGATAATTTGTAAAATACATATGCTTGGGACAGGGAAGATACATTCCGATACTTATTGGAATTTTGATTCCTATTCTCAGTATTATCAGCATTTGAAAACAAATTTTTTATAGTCAAATTTAAATTCATTTTATTTTTATTTGTTTCATCAATTCCTTCTTGTTCTTTATTTCTTTCATTGTTGTAAATGGATTTCTTAAAGATCTTTTTTGTTGATTCAAAAAAAAGTTGTGCATTTATCTTAGAAATGGTACAGAGCAAAATATCTATGTATATTTTATCAATGAATGATTTGATAAAGTAGTGTGATTTACGCATTAATCGGATATTTTGACTTTTTAATATTTTCCAAATATGTTTCTGTGAGCCCGATCTTTTATTATCAGATATTTTTTTTTTTTTCTTGTCTTTTGCGGTTCGTTCAATTTGATTCCTTATTTTGATTGTTTTATCAGAAAGATCTCTCATTCTTCTTTCTATTAGTGAATAATTTAAACAATTATTTCTTTTGAAATCTTTTTTGTTTTTGTTCGAATAATTTAAACAATTATTTCTTTTGAAATCTTTTTTGTTTTTGTTCGTTTCATATACTTTTTCTTTCCTCAATTCAGATAAGAAAATTGGATTGATTTTCTCTAGGTTTTTCATTATTAGTTCGATAACTAGAACTATTTTGATGACCCATTTTCTTTCTTTCTTTAAAAATTTTAGAACTTGTAAAAAGTTCTTTTTCACCTTTTTAAAAATTTTAGAACTTGTAAAAAGTTCTTTTTCACCTTTTTTTTTTTGAGTTCTTTAAAAATAGGTTTAAAAAAAAAAGGTCGTTTTCGGGGAGAACTGAAGGGAATTTTCCCTTCCATTCCATAGACTTTAAGAAAAAAAAAATCTTTTTTTTTCTTTTTTTTTTTTATTGGATCTCTATGATGAGATCGTACCTTAGATTTTTGCCAAGGTTTTAGACAGAAAGGAGATTGAATCTTTATCTGAATACCTTCTGTTAACCAATCTTGGGGAAATTCTGCTTCTGTTAATTGAACACCACTATAGGTGCATTTAATATGTCTTTCTCTATTCAATTCCTTGAAATCCTCGTCCCACTCGGAGGATTGGAATAATAGAATACGGAAAATATGTTTAGCTATTATTAATGAAGGCAATATAATGTATTTTCTAAGAAAAGATTGGGTTAATAATAGAAAACTTCTTATTGCTTGAGCAAATAGAAAGGTATCCAAAGTTTCGGATATTTCTATCAGGTCATTTTTATAGATTTTTTTATCTTTCTCCTTTTCTTCTTTTGTATCTTTATTTTCCAAATAAAAATCGGAAATTTTGAATTCCGATTTTTGTTCTCTCCCCATCCAATTCCTCAAAATGAGATTCTTCATTTCGTTGATATCAAAAGACGAAAAAAAAAATGTTTTGTCTAGCCGATCCAAAAAAAGAGGGGAATTTAAATTGACTTGAGAGAGGTCCCAAATAACTGTTTTACGTCTTTGAGCGCGCATGGATCCTTTGATTAGATTGCGACGAAAATCCGATTGTTGGGAGTAATCTATCAAAGCCACCTCTTCTGTTTGATCATCATTTTCATCATTGTTAATAGTATTTATAGTACTATAAATAGAATTGGTATTCTGATCATTATCCTTAGAAATTACCACACGCTTGGCTCTTCTTGAATGAATATAAGGATCTTCTTCCGCCAATTCTTCTTCATTTTCTTCTTCTTCAAAATCATCGGTTAATTTGTATGACCATCGAGAAACCTCTTTACTGACTTCTTCTATTCTAATTCCAATAGATTTTGTTTTTTGATCTTTTGTATGCGTTGTAATTATATCAAATAAAAATTGCAAAGATTTTGCTTGACTTTCTGAATCAATTCCCTTTTCTTCTGTAGAATTCAAAAATGATTGACGGTAGAGTTCTACCGAATCATTTAGAACGGAATCCTTAAAAAGTAGATCATGAATCTTATTTATCAAAAAAATTTCTACTAAATCTTCTGTATCTTTATAAGGATTCATGATTGCACGTAAATATAATTTTTTTCTCGTTCCTCGATATGGTCCGTTGAAAAAAGGATCATATGCTTTTGGCAAGCATTTTTCTTTATTTTCATCATCACATAATATGGTTCTTTTTTCAAGCATATCCAGACTCGGGGATTCCTCATTTTTTTCTATAATTTTGATTCGGCTTCTCAATTCATTTTTAAAATTACACCTTTTTTTTTCATTGGTATAAATCCAAGAATTATAAAAATCCTCGTCATATAGTGTTTCTATTATGTACAAAGAAATTCTTTGTTCTAGCATTTTTGAAAAAGTAGATAAACTGGGCGGATATGTATAGGATATTATTTGCTTCCCATCACTTGT